ATATATATATATATATTTTACTTTAATTTACTTTTTTATTTACTTTACCGCTCTCAGTCTTAGGAAAAAGACATATTATTCAGAATAGAAAAAAAGACCATTGAAAACAAAAAAGAAATCTACGCTTGTTGAAGGTGAAGTTTATAAATAAAGCAATTCCTTCTGTCGTGTATCCCCGATTAATGCAACCTCAGATGCTTCAATTGTTGATTCGAGTATTGAGCGAAAGGTTACACCTATGGTAGGTATGGGTCTGTATTGTAGGTCAACCCTACTACACTAGTACCAATAGGCGGCATAGAGGAAGAAGCACTACACCTAGGAATCAACAACACGAAAACTTTGTTATTAATGATTCCCTTTCTTTATCGGGATCGGAACTAAGAGAAATGGTTGGGACAACAAACATCCATCTTGTTCGTACTTTGGATACCCATATAACCATCGAAGATTGTTGAAGTGACTAATTCCTGGAAATTAAGGAGCGTTGAGAACAAAGAAATTGTTGAAGTTTACTTTTTTATCTAATACGAACACGCTTGATGGTAAGAAAAGATCTTTTGCAAGAGGGTTGGCTAGAGATTTCTTGTAAAAACATTAGCCCTGCTCAGTTCATAATGACAATCTTTCGACCTTTTTTTAATTCCACGGATTATTCTCATTATGCACATAAAGGAGGAGCCGTATGAGGTGAAAATCTCATGTACGGTTTTGGAACGGAGAATTCTTTGAATCGAATGACGACCGTAACGGATGTCGGCTCAATCCGAAGGAAATTATGCGGAGGCCTTACAGAATTATTATGAAGCTATGCGACTAGAAATTGATCCCTATGATCGAAGTTATATACTCTATAACATAGGCCTTATCCACACAAGTAACGGAGAACATACAAAAGCGTTAGAATATTATTTTCGAGCACTAGAACGAAACCCGTTCTTACCCCAAGCTTTTAATAATATGGCTGTGATCTGTCATTACGTGCGACTATCTCCACTATAGAAATAATAAAAGGAAAGAAAGAGCAAATACGCTAGTAAATAAATACGCTTAAATACGCTAGTAAAGAAAATACTAGAAAAAAAAAAGGCTTTCTACATATTGCATCGTCCAAAAAACGATTTTTATCAGCTGTAACAAAAAAAGAAACTTCATAGAAGTCGAAATATGAAGAAATATATGCCTAGATACTTTATTCTATGGATAAAGATCTAATTGATAGAGGAAGCGCCGTAAAGATCAATTAGCGAGGTTTTGGGTCGATACAATAAACAAGAACTGCTTATTTATGTCATGATATGAGATAAAAATTAGGAATCGACTTATGTAATAGAGCCGACCCCCTAAGTTATTGAGCAGCGGTGTAGCATCAGATCCCAAAGACAGTAAGTCTTTTTTATGAGGAAGAAGTCTTTTTCAAGGATTCTATATAAATTTCTATATGATATGAAAACGAGATAGTTACCTTTCAGAAAAATCTAACGGACGATAGTCCCGAAACGCCTATGCTTTATTTTTCTGAAAGGTGGGAGAAAAGATAAAACTTCTTATTAATTTAATCAAAATTCAAGTTTGAAACTTATGGAATTAACCCCTTTTGGTTAACCCGAGACAAATCGATAGATCTATGAGAAATCTTATTCATCTTATTCACTTGGATATAGGGTAGGGTAAAAAAACGGGACACCAAAAGAATTGACTGCCGAGCCGTATGAGGTAGGAAACTCTCAAGTACGGTTCTAAGGAAAGGAATTGAACCGCCTATTTCGACCGGGGAGAACAGGCCATTCGACAGGGGGATTCAGAAATAGCGGAGGCTTGGTTCGATCAAGCCGCTGAGTATTGGAAACAGGCTATAGCGCTTACTCCTGGTAATTATATTGAAGCGCAGAATTGGTTAAAGATCACGAGGCGTTTCGAATAAGAACAAGAGCTCTCTGTTTATTTATTATTTTAGGATTAGAAATTCTAAATTCTAATTAGAAATTAGAAAATTCTATTACTATTAAATTATATTCTTATTCTATTTTCTATTTCTATTAAATTTTAATTTCTATTAAATATTAAATCCATTTAATTTAGTAATTAAATAATTTAATTAAATAAATTACCTTACCATTTAAATTATGAAATTCGATTTTCTATTCAATTTGAATATTTATATTTAAATAGTAAATTTAAATAGTAAAATAGTAAAAAATATTAATTTAATTGTAATTTTAATTGTTTGTTTTTGTTGGACCCATCGGTCAAATAAAATGGATCATTTCTCTCTCTGGGAAAAACCAATCAAAGAATTTCATTATATCCTTTCTAAAATAGTTCTATTTCGTCTGATATTTCGTTTCGTAAGGATAAGTAATCCACGGATATAGCAAAATAAAATATATATTTTCTGCTTCTATTAAAACTAATAAAAACCCCTCAAATGACTAAATATCGATACTGGAGTATCCCTTAGTAATGAATGCTCACGTGATTTGGGATAGAGTAATATTGT